GTCCGATCCTTATGGACTAACAGGAAAAGTACAATCTGTAAGTCCAGCATGGGGCGTAGAAGGCTTTGATCCCTTTTTTCCAGGAGGAATAGCCTCTCATCATATTGCAGCGGGGACATTGGGCATATTGGCAGGTCTATTCCACCTTAGTGTCCGTCCGCCTCAACGTCTATACAAAGGATTACGTATGGGCAATATTGAAACCGTTCTTTCTAGTAGTATCGCCGCCGTCTTTTTTGCAGCTTTTGTTGTTGCTGGAACGATGTGGTATGGTTCAGCAACTACTCCGATTGAATTATTTGGTCCCACTCGTTATCAATGGGATCAGGGATACTTTCAGCAAGAAATATATCGAAGAGTAAGTGCTGGGCTAGCCGAAAATCAAAGTTTATCAGAAGCTTGGTCGAAAATTCCTGAGAAATTGGCTTTTTATGATTACATTGGCAATAATCCGGCAAAAGGAGGATTATTTAGAGCGGGCTCAATGGACAACGGCGATGGAATAGCTGTTGGGTGGTTAGGACACCCTATTTTTAGAGATAAAGAAGGGCGTGAACTCTTTGTACGTCGTATGCCTACCTTTTTTGAAACATTTCCAGTCGTTTTAATAGATGGGGACGGAATTGTTAGAGCTGACGTTCCTTTTAGAAGAGCGGAATCTAAGTATAGCGTTGAACAAGTAGGCGTAACTGTTGAGTTTTATGGCGGCGAACTCAACGGAGTCAGTTATAGCGATCCACCTACTGTGAAAAAATATGCTAGACGTGCTCAATTGGGTGAAATTTTCGAATTAGATCGTGCTACGTTGAAATCTGATGGCGTTTTTCGTAGTAGTCCAAGGGGTTGGTTTACTTTCGGACATGCCTCCTTTGCCCTACTCTTCTTCTTCGGACACATTTGGCATGGGGCTAGAACCCTGTTCAGAGATGTTTTTGCTGGTATTGACCCAGACTTGGATGCTCAAGTAGAATTTGGAGCATTCCAAAAACTTGGAGATCCAACTACAAGAAGACAGGGAGTCTAATACAACATTGCTTTCTTTTTTTTGCCTCTATTTTTTTATAGGATACTAGAAAAATCTTAATTTGAATCACCGCCCCTCCTTTTTTTTACTCTTTTTATCATTATCGGGAAAATAATCCCAAGTAAGCAGGTATGGAAGCTATAATTGTAAACCACAATCGAATCTATGGAAGCATTGGTTTATACATTTCTATTAGTCTCGACTCTCGGGATAATTTTTTTCGCTATCTTTTTTCGGGAACCTCCTAAAGTTCCCACTAAAAAGGTGAAATGATTTTTCATTATCTCAATTGAAGTAATGAGCCTTCTGGTATTGGAAGGCTCATTACTTCAACTAGTCTCCGTGTTCCTCGAAGGGATCTCTTAGTTGTTGAGAGGGTTGCCCAAAAGCGGTATATAAAGCGTACCCGGTAAAGCTTACAAGTAAACCAGATATAAAGATGGCGACTAGGGTTGCTATTTCCATTATTATAAAATTTCAAGATCACATACGGGTCAATCAATCGTTTATATTATTATAACCGGAATGGTATACAAAGTCAATAGATCTCAATGAATACAATCAGATTTATGGCTACACAAACCGTTGAGGGTAGTTCTAGATCTCGTCCAAAACCTACTACCGTGGGGGCTTTATTGAAACCATTGAATTCGGAATATGGTAAAGTAGCTCCCGGATGGGGAACTACTCCTTTGATGGGAGTTGCAATGGCTTTATTTGCAATATTCCTATGTATTATTTTGGAAATTTACAATTCTTCTGTTTTACTGGATGGAATTTCAATGAATTAAATCCACAAGAAAATGAAATTCAAAAGAACCAGGAACAGGAAGTTCTAGTCTTTCAATAGAATACAAAATGAATTTTTCGGGTCCCGAATTCTATTTCTAACCCCCCTTTTGGTAGTTCAATCGCGGAATTTTTTTCTGTCTGTACTTCCGGAATATGAGTGTGTGACTTGTTATAATTGATCCTATTGATAATACAGAAAATGAGTCTGTCATCTTATCATGATGGAGATGGTTCTACCTCGTCGGATATTCATACTGGTATCTGGAACACGGAATATATAAAATATATCAATCAAGAAATATTTGAACTATGATTCATATTTAATATTCAGACCTCTCGATCGGATTCAAAAAAATTTTCTTTTCAAAGACAGAATTTAGAAGTTATAAATCGAAAGATTTTTCTTCTTTCAAACTCCTGTTTATGCCTATTTTGTTTAATCAACAGACAATTTTTTTTGTATTTTTAGTCATTATACCTATCCTATTGATTGAATAAGCGATGATCCAGTGGTTCTTACTCAAGGAATCTTTGGGCTTAGCTTTGGGGTTTTATTGAATCATCGTGGTTCTAGTATGAATCTGGGGTTTCAATCGATTCTATAGGGTCTTAACAAGAGAAATTCCTATTAATGATAAAAAAAATAGTAAAAGCCACATTACACACAATAAAAAAATAGGGAAA